TCATAAGGGTTTATTCGATTTAATCGTACCACGTAATCTTTTAAAGTATGTTGTAAGTGAGTTATTTCAGCTGCATTCTTTCCTTTGAATCAAAATAAAGTTGAGCATGAAAGTCAATTATAAATTATTGCACTGAGTATATACTCACTTAAATATATTAGATATAATTAGTATAATTATATAATTAGTTAGATAATTCGAATTCGAATTAAGATATTTTTAGAACAATATAAAAAACAGGTACAAATAGTAAATCGAGGTACCCATTCTATGACAACTATCAACTTTCCCTCTATTTTGGTGCCTTTAGTGGGCCTAGTATTTCCGGCAATTGCAATGGCTTCTTTATTTCTTCATGTTCAAAGAAACAAGATTGTTTAGACACAATGGGGTCAAATCTGATTTTGTCAAGATTTAGATTTGAATCATAACACAGATATCGATTTAGTAGAAAGTGGAATATGGTATAACACGTGATTTCTTCCAAACATAAAAAAAGCAACTTTTATGTATGTGAAAACGAGTAATTTAATTCAAATTCTTTTCAAGATTAGGATCGAATCGTTAGATGTTTAAAATAGAAAGTAAATGTATGTAGAGATCTATGACGTGGTAGGTTCTATGAAGGGGATATTCTTATATCAAACTAATTTGATGAATTACCCCATAAAAGTTCACATCCGAATAGAATGGTGCTAGTTGATGAGAGTTACTTCGGAAACAAAAAGAATACGTAAAGTCAAACAAGTTTGACTTTACGTATTCTTTTTTAAATTCAAATTCAATTAAATGCAACTCGATATAGTATGAATTGGCGATCAGAACGTATATGGATAGAACTTATAACAGGGTCTCGAAAAATAAGTAATTTTTGCTGGGCCTTTATCCTCTTTTTAGGTTCATTCGGCTTCTTATTGGTTGGAACTTCCAGCTATCTTGGTAGCAATTTGATATCTTTATTTCCTTCTCAGCAAATCCTTTTTTTTCCACAAGGGATCGTGATGTCTTTCTATGGGATCGCAGGCCTCTTTATTAGTTCCTATTTGTGGTGCACAATTTCATGGAATGTAGGTAGTGGTTATGATTTATTCGATAGAAAAGAAGGTAGAGTGTGTATTTTTCGTTGGGGATTCCCTGGAAAAAATCGTCGCATCTTCCTACGATTCCTTATAAAAGATATTCAGTCGATAAGAATAGAACTTAAAGAGGGTATTTCTACTCGTCGTATCCTTTATTTAGAAATCCGAGGCCAAGGGGCCATACCGTTGACTCGTACTGATGAGAATTTGACTCCACGAGAAATTGAACAAAAAGCTGCTGAATTGGCCTATTTCTTGCGTGTACCAATTGAAGTTTTTTGAAATGAAGTGATGAAGAACTGCTTTCTCATTCTCAGCTGGGGGTAAAAAAAACTCTCCAATTTTTGTATTGTTTTGACACCCATTTTTAATTATCACATCCCATTCATAAATTTCTATCCATTTTTTTTATTTTTGTACTATGGGTAGTCAGTTCAATTTTTTCGAAATATTTGATATTTCGATAGTTTTATTTTTTTATTTCAAAATCTTAATTCTTTACTTGAAGTGCATTTTTCAGGTATTTTTCGAAAGGAAAGAATTGCTTCGAATTTGACCAATTCAAATATCTGGAAAAAAGAAGTTTTTATTATTTCTTTATTAGATTTTTGTATTATTTCAACATTCTTCCAAATTATCAAGGAAAGATTCATCACCGAATGACAAAGCAAAGAATAACTTCATAGATTTGATACCTTGTAATAGAACTTATGGTTTATATCAATTTTTGATCACATAGAGTCGACGAATAAAATTGGTTCATTAACAATTGAATTTAGAGATGAAAAAAATGTCAAAAAAGAAAACATTTATTCCCCTTCTATTTATTGCATCTATAGTCTTTTTACCTTGGTGGATCTCTCTCTCATTTCATAAAAATATGGAATCTTGGGTTACTAATTGGTGGAATACTAAACAATCCGAAACTTTCTTGAATGATATTCAAGAAAAGAGTGTTCTAGCAAAATTTATAGAATTAGAGGAGCTACTCCTGTTGGACGAAATGATAAAGGAATACCCGAAGATACATTTACAAAAACTTCATATAGGAATCCACAAAGAAACGATTCAATTGATCAAGATGTACAACGGGGATTTTATTCATACGATTTTGCACTTCTCGACAAATATAATCTGTTTCATTATTCTAAGTGGTTATTCTATTCTGTGTAATAATGAACTTCTTATTCTTAACTCTTGGATTCAGGAATTTCTATATAACTTAAGTGACACAATCAAAGCATTTTCTATTCTTTTATTAACTGATTTATGTATCGGATTCCATTCGCCCCATGGTTGGGAACTTATGATTGGTTCTATCTACAAAGATTTTGGATTTGTTTATAACGATCAAATTATATCTGGTCTTGTTTCCACTTTTCCCGTCATTCTAGATACAATTTTAAAATATTGGATCTTCC